AATTATATGTAATGATCAATAAATTAAGTTGAATTCTATATCTACACATACCAAAAACATAGAAAAATCCGAATACCAATCTAATCGATTCTATAGATATTTGGGCTAGAGTTGACAAACAAACAAAACCAGCAATATACTTTATTAGTATCGCATAGAAATCTAAATGGGGCGTGGCCAAGTGGTAAGGCAACGGGTTTTGGTCCCGCTATTCGGAGGTTCGAATCCTTCCGTCCCAGAACATATATATTCTCTGACAATATAGATTGCTTTTTTAACAATGTTCTGTTTAAAATCGAAATGTTAGCTGGAATGTGATTGTTGTTTCTGATTTTTTTCTTCGATGAATCGTTTTTTTTTTTTCAAAAACTGAATCGAGATACGAAAGAATCCATATTCCCTATCTCATATTCTCTACCCCCTAAATTAGCCTAATTAGATTCAATTTTATTTTTTGTAGATTTCTTGACTTTTCGCCAAGAGGGGGTTTTTGGTACTAATTCAATTCACTAAGTCTCTTAATTCTTAATCAATGAGGTAGGCTAAAATAGAAAAAAAGGGGCAAAAACTGGACTTAATCTGGGCTTGTTTGGCTTTGTGCCCAGACAGCTCGCATTTCGTAAAAATAAAAAAGACTAGGACATCCCCTTCTTTTGATTTATGCTGCATCAGTCCCATAGAATGGGGTAGATAGGAGTTAATCAGTGATGGGAAGGCGTTCATTTCAATATCTATAAACAGTGACAATTGCTCAGTCTATTTGATCGAATTGATAGATACGAAACCCTCCCCATTCTTTGTATTTTATCAATCAGATGAAAAATAAAAAAGACTTATCTTTTTTCCTAAGATGATCAAAAGTTATTTTTAACTATCAAATTTTCTTGGAATAATGATGTCGAGAGGGGAACTTTCGAAATTGATTCGAAATTTCGAAAGAGAAATAGTTTAAATCATTCCTTAGAAGCTGAATCTTTCTCTCCTATTAAGTCACGTGAAGATGCAGAATCAAAAAGAATTCGTTTATTCGTCTTATTTTATTTATATAAATAAATTATTTATTATATATATTTATTAATTAATATTATAATGTTAGACAATTTAATATTAGCGATGGGGTCTTACTAAGACTTCTTCAGAAAAATATTTATCCACCTATATCTATAGTATTATTTATATCTATAGACTATAGATATAGAAGATATAGAAAATACTTTAGATTATGGTGTTTATACATCAGCCCAACCAATGACTATTCATGATTCCATAATTGAATCAATTCCATACCGGTTCTTAGAGGAATGTTATGGTAAAACTTCGTTTGAAACGATGTGGTAGAAAGCAACGTGCGACTTGAAGGACACGATCCGTTGTGGATTTGTACATCCACCATTTTTTGTAGGAATGAAGGTGCTCTTAGCTCGACATCATGGGTTCTGTTTCACTAGAACCCCTCGTTTTTTGTTGTCTTGGAATGTAAATAGTCCATGATGGAGCTCGAGTAGAAAGTATTAATTTATTTCTCGGGGCAAGGGTCTAGGGTTAATGCCAATCAATAAAAAAATTGAAACAACTTCGTAAATATATCTTAGGTATGGAAATCGAAAGAATCCAATTCGAGCAAGTTTAAAATGAAAAAATTTATTGGAATTGATCAAACTTTTTCGATCCAAAGTGTTTCACGAGGGAATCCATCATCTTGTAGGATTCTTTCATAAAAATCGCAAAAAGGGTATGTTGCTGCCATTTTGAAAGGATTAAAAAGCACCGAAGTAATGTCTAAACCCAATGATTTAAAATAAAACAAAGATAAAGGATCCCAGAACAAGGAAACACCTTTTTAATTGTCTTAATAACTGGATCAGACTGAAGAATCCGATTTTAAACGAGACAAACAAAAAAGGAGGAAAGACCGCTCAATAAATGAAAGTGCCGAAAGATTTTCCTTTGAACTGTTTGAAAGTTATCCAACTTGAGTTATGAGAGTATGAATGGTTTCTTTTTCATTTTAAGGAAGAACGAAGAAAAAAAGACTTAGATCTTTAATTGCTTTGATCATTTTATGGATCCAGTTGTCATTTCTTAGATAGAATTCCATACAGAGACAAAACTTCGAATCAATCATTTTTCTCGAGCCGTACGAGGAGAAAGCTTCCTATACGTTTCTAGGGGGGGTGTTGTTCATCTACATCTATCCCAATGAGCCGTCTATCGAATCGTTGCAATTGATGTTCGATCCCGAAGAGAAGGAAAAGATCTTCAGAAAGTGGGTTTTTATGATCCGATAAAGAATCAAACTTATTTAAATGTTCCTGCTATTTTATATTTCCTTGAAAAAGGGGCTCAACCTACAGAAACTGTTCAGGATATTTTAAAGAAGGCAGAGGTTTTTAAGGAACTTCGTCTTAATCAACCGAAATTCAATTAAGGAAATAAATTAAGGAAATACAAAAAAGGGGGTAGTGATTTGTATATAACTTTGTATGACTTTTCTCTTCTA